TGGAAAGTCAAGAAATTCTCATCGAAACATCGAGAAATTGTGCATATAGAAAACTCTAAAGAAAGAAAAAAGGAGACCCATGCCATGATTTTCAAATCTTTTCTACTTAGTAGTCTAAGTTTCTCGATGAGGATAATTAATTCGGTCGTTGTGGTCGGACTCTATTATGGATTTCTGACCACATTCTACATAGATCCCTCTTAGATCTTCTTTCTCCAATCTTGGGTTAGGGAAGAAGGAGATATTCGCGACTACTGGTGGTTTCATTATGGGGCAGCTCATGATCTTCATATCGATCTATTATCCACCTCCGCATCTATTCTTTCTTAGCTAAACGGGTGGAAGATCCATCCAATTTGGTTATATCATGAACTCGAAAAACGGATCTGAATGTGACTGAAATGCACGATCTTCACAGGTATCACTTTTCACGATACCTAAACCTAAAAGGTGGAATAGCGATTTTCGAACCATTTCCTATAAGAGAATGGTTTCCATTACTTTGAGAAATGGATTCTATATCAAACTATAGCTATTGCATTAAAGAAGAAAAGAAACTAATAGAAGTCGAAGACGCGGAATGGTAGTGAATAGAGAAAAAGATTCTTCTGATTTTCTTGTTCCTGAAAATATTCTATCTAGAGAATTGAGAATTTTCATGTCTTTCAATTCTCGTACTCGTAATTGGAAAGTTACGGAAGGAGATCCATCATTTTGCAATGAAAACAACATAAAAAACTCTGGACAATTTCGAAATCAGACCAAGCGTCTTAATACATATGCAAAAAAATTCATTATTGGCCCACCATTGATTACAAGATTTAGCTTTTATGAATTGCTATTGCTTTGATACGAATAATGGCAGTCGTTTCAGTATGTTAAGGATACAGATGTATCCACAATTCATTTAGAGTTACTTAATAGCCTATTTCTTATACTATATCTCTCTCCCGTGAAATTCTCGAGCCGAAAGATGGATGCATATGCTGTGTTTCATTTTGCTAAATGATATCAATTAAATGGTGTATCAATTCTATAAATTGGATATAGCAATAAATAAATCAGCAAAATTCTTTTATTTTAGATAGAAGAAAAGTTTCTTCTATCTAAAATAAAAGAATGTACCCTTCTATCCAAATCCAATTTGGATCGATAAAATAAATCCAAATTATAGATTCCAGCAGTAGATGAATAATTGCAAATTTTTGTGTGTACGAGATTCGAATAACTTCAAAATAACTGACATAATTTTTTATTTTTCCTGATCAGAAAAATACATGAAAAAGAAAGGAGGTAGAAAAATTTTTTGATTTATGGTTAAAGAAGAAAAACAAGAAAACAGGGGTTCTGTTGAATTTCAAGTATTCAGTTTCACCAATAAGATACGGAGACTTGCTTCACATTTGGAATTACACAAAAAAGATTTTTCATCGGAAAGAGGTCTACGAAGACTTTTGGGAAAACGTCAACGTTTGCTGGCTTATTTGGCAAAGAAAAATAGAGTACGTTATAAGAAATTAATAAGTCAGTTGGATATTCGGGAGAAGTAATTTAATCGTTCGAATTTTTTTCTTATTTTATTAGTAGTCTTATAGTAGTCTTAGATTTTGCATTTTGATGAGCCTCGTTTTGAGGAATTCATGGAATAATGAATTAAGGAAGAAAAAAGAATATGAGTCTACCGTTTACAAGAAAAGATCTAATGATAGTCAATATGGGCCCTCAGCACCCATCAATGCACGGTGTTCTTCGACTGATCGTTACTCTCGATGGTGAAGATGTTGTTGATTGTGAACCCATATTAGGCTATTTACACAGAGGAATGGAAAAAATCGCAGAAAACAGGACTATTATACAATACTTGCCTTATGTAACACGGTGGGATTATTTAGCTACTATGTTTACAGAAGCAATAACGGTAAATGCACCAGAATTCTTAGAGAATATTCAAATACCTCAAAGAGCCAGCTATATTCGGGTAATTATGTTAGAATTGAGCCGTATAGCTTCTCACTTGTTATGGCTTGGACCTTTTATGGCGGATCTCGGCGCACAGACTCCTTTTTTTTACATTTTTAGAGAGAGAGAATTGGTATATGATCTATTTGAAGCTGCTACAGGTATGCGAATGATGCATAATTACTTTCGCATAGGAGGAGTAGCTGCCGATCTACCTTATGGATGGCTGGATAAATGTTTAGATTTCTGTGATTATTTTTTACGAGGAGTTGTTGAATATCAACAACTTATTACACAGAATCCTATTTTTTTAGAACGAGTTGAAGGAGTAGGTTTTATTAGCGGAGAAGAAGCTGTAAATTGGGGCTTATCGGGACCAATGTTACGAGCTTCTGGAATACAATGGGATCTTCGTAAAATTGATCCTTATGAGTCTTACAATCAATTCGATTGGAAAGTCCAATGGCAAAAAGAAGGGGATTCGTTAGCTCGCTATTTAGTACGAATTGGTGAAATGAAGGAATCCATCAAAATTATTCAACAGGCTGTAGAGAAAATTCCTGGAGGCCCCTATGAGAATTTAGAAGCCCGACGCTTTAAGAAAGCAAAGAATTCGGAATGGAATGATTTTGAATATAGATTTCTTGGTAAAAAACCTTCCCCAAATTTTGAATTATCAAAGCAAGAGCTTTATGTAAGAGTAGAAGCTCCAAAAGGTGAATTAGGAATTTATCTGGTAGGAGATGACAGTCTTTTCCCCTGGAGATGGAAAATTCGTCCACCTGGTTTTATTAATTTACAAATTCTTCCTCAGCTAGTTAAAAAAATGAAATTGGCTGATATCATGACGATATTAGGTAGTATAGATATCATTATGGGGGAAGTTGATCGTTGAAATGATAATAGATAGGGTAGAGGTAGAAACTATCAATTCTTTTTCGAAATCGGAATTATTAAAAGAAGTCTATGGACTGATATGGATTCTACCTATTTTGACCCTCCTACTGGGAATCACAATAGAAGTACTTGTAATTGTGTGGTTAGAAAGAGAAATATCCGCATCGATACAACAACGTATTGGTCCTGAATATGCCGGCCCCCTAGGACTGCTTCAAGCTATAGCAGATGGAACTAAGCTGCTTTTTAAAGAGGATATCCTCCCATCCCGAGGAGAGATTCCTTTATTTAGCATTGGACCCTCTATAGCAGTCATATCCGTTTTATTAAGTTTTTTAGTTATCCCTTTTGGATATCATTTTGTTTTAGCTGATCTTAGTATTGGTGTTTTTTTATGGATTGCCATTTCAAGTATTGCTCCTATTGGTCTTCTTATGGCAGGATATAGCTCAAATAATAAATATTCTTTTTCAGGTGGTCTACGAGCAGCTGCTCAATCTATTAGTTATGAAATACCATTAACTTTTTGTGTGCTAGCAATATCTCTACGTGTGATTCGTTAAAAAAAGGAGCTTTTCCTCTAAAATCCATTGAATACTTATTTTCTTCTGTATTCAGGTCGGTAAGTTAAACTAGATAGCTATATGAGTGAAACAAAACAGCTTATTAATTTGTAGTAAAAAAAAAATCTCATTTCCTACGTACAAGAAAAAGTTGAAGTAAACATAAGCAATGTAAACTCTTTACCCCAAGATTGGGATTGTTTGATTAGTCATCATATCTTGAAGCGGGCAAGAATAAAGGATTCGCAATATGGAATTCCATTACAAGAATATTTTTAGTTATTACTAGAACTTAGAACCATATAAAAGAATCCATAAAAAGTTAGTGGGGGATTAGGAACACTAAAGTACATAAAGGATTAGTAATGAGAGAATCTAAATCATTAGACATTTTTTTCTCATAAAAGGAATCATAATAAGGACTTGAAATTGGTAGAAATGATCAAGTAGTACTTTCTTCGGATTCCGATCCAGAGTATATTCCCATTCACTTGTTAAGGAAATAGCTATCAAGAACGAATTAACCCTTTTTTTCTTTTTTCTTTTTAAGTATCCCCTTCCCCGGGAAAGAAGAATAGGACAAAAGAAAGGATATGTAATGCAATAGAAAAAAAGATCTTTATTTATTCTTTTTTTTATCTATATTCATACAGAATTGAATTCGTCATGAACTAATATCCAATTCTTTTCATTTATTAATTGGTATAACGAGTGTTTTATTCCAATATTAAGTTATTACTGAACAAGAAAAAACTGTCATTTTATTATATAAAGGATAAGATCAATTCGGAAGCGCTTTTTATTATTTTAGCAGACGGAATTGCTTTGGTCTAATTTAGGACTTTCCAATCAATTTTATCTTACCTAATTCTATCTACGCCCGGGGGATAAGATCAAAAGAAATAATCCTTTTTTCTGATCATAGAGGAGCCGTATGAAGCTAAGGTTTCATGTACGGTTTTGGAATAGCGGTGGGAACTGTGATGTTATCATCGACTATGATTATCTAACAGTTCAAGTACGGTTGATATAGTTGAAGCACAGTCAAAATATGGTTTTTTTGGATGGAATCTTTGGCGTCAGCCTATAGGTTTTCTAGTTTTTCTAATTTCTTCTTTGGCAGAATGTGAAAGATTACCCTTTGATTTACCAGAAGCAGAGGAAGAATTAGTAGCGGGTTATCAAACCGAATATTCCGGTATTAAATATGGTTTATTTTATCTTGCTTCTTACCTAAATTTATTAGTTTCCTCTTTATTTGTAACTGTTCTCTACTTAGGCGGGTGGAATTTTTCTATTCCCTATATATCTTTTTTTGGATTTTTCCAAATGAATACAATTTTTGGAATTTTGGAAATAATAATGGGTATCCTTATTACATTAACTAAAGCTTTTTTATTTCTCTTCATTTCTATCACAATAAGATGGACTTTACCCCGGATGAGAATGGATCAGTTATTAAATCTTGGATGGAAATTTCTTTTACCTATTTCTCTGGGCAATCTCTTATTAACAACTTCTTCCCAACTAGTTTCACTATAAATAAGATAATACAATAACAGTAAGAATATCTTCAATACAAAAGTTCTCTCAAACAAGAGAAAGAAACATACCTTTTTGATAGATATTTAGAATATGTTCCCTATGATAACTGGGTTCATTAGTTATGGTCAACAAACAATACGTGCCGCAAGATACATTGGTCAAGGTTTCATAATTACCTTATCTCACACAAATCGTTTACCTATAACGATTCACTACCCTTATGAAAAATCAATTACATCAGAGCGTTTCCGCGGGCGAATACACTTTGAATTTGATAAATGTATTGCTTGTGAAGTATGTGTTCGTGTATGCCCAATAGATCTACCCCTTGTGGATTGGAGATTTGCAAAGGATATTAAAAAGAAACAATTGCTTAATTATAGTATTGATTTTGGAGTTTGTATATTTTGTGGTAACTGTGTTGAATATTGTCCGACAAACTGTTTATCAATGACTGAAGAATATGAACTTTCTACTTATGATCGTCATGAATTGAATTACAATCAAATTGCTTTGAGTCGGTTACCGGTCTCCATAATGGGAGATTACACAATTCAAACAATTAGGAATTCGCCTCAAAGTAAAATAGACGAAGAAAAATCTTGGAATTCAAGAACGATTACTGATTACTAGGTACTAGGATTTTTTTGTTAGAAAAATCCAATAGTTTTTTACTAACTATAAAGAAAAATGAATAACTACTGCAAAGAAAAATGAATAACTACTGCTTATTACAAATTATTCATGATTTAAAATGGGAGTAGATTTTCGTGATGTGATTTCTAACTATACAATTTATATAGAAATATCCTAATCCCTTTTCCTTTCCTTGAATCTTTTAGTTTTAGTCAGTTCATGAAAAATTTTATACTATTAATTTCTTCTTATCCATAATGGATTTACCTGGACCAATACATGAGATTCTTGTGCTATTTGGGGGATTTGTTCTTCTACTAGGGGGTCTAGGAGTAGTATTACTTACCAACCCAATTTATTCTGCCTTTTCGCTGGGATTAGTTCTTGTTTGTATATCCTTATTCTATTTTTTATTGAATTCCTACTTTGTAGCTGTCGCACAACTTCTTATTTATGTGGGAGCCATAAATGTCTTGATCATATTTGCTGTAATGTTTGTAAATGGCTCAGAGTGGTCTAAAGATAAGAATTATTGGACTATTGGAGATGGGTTTACTTCACTCGTTTCTATAACTATTCCTTTTTCACTAATGACTACTATCCCAGATACGTCATGGTATGGAATTCTTTGGACTACAAGATCAAACCAAATAGTAGAACAAGGTCTCATAAATAACGTTCAACAAATTGGGATTCATTTAGCAACCGATTTTTATCTTCCGTTTGAACTCATTTCCCTAATTCTTCTAGTTTCTTTAATAGGTGCAATTACTATGGCTCGACAATAAAAAATTCTTAGAATTTCAAATCTAAAAAAATAACTAAAGAATAAAACAATTTTGATTTAGTAAAATCTATCTACTGTCAACACAACAAATACTTTCTTTTCTCTTTTGTTGCGTAATTGTTCTATTCTAATTAATTGAATCGGTTCAATTCTTGTCCTCATATTGAAATGAATCGAGATTGATAAGGAGTTAGTTAATGATGTTTGAGCATGTACTTTTTTTGAGTGTCTATTTATTTTCGATTGGTATCTATGGATTGATTACAAGCCGAAACATGGTTAGAGCTCTAATATGTCTTGAACTTATACTGAATTCAATTAATCTAAATCTCGTAACATTTTCTGCTCTATTTGATAGTCGCCAATTAAAAGGAGACATTTTCGCAATTTTTGTTATAGCCCTTGCGGCTGCTGAAGCCGCTATTGGACTATCCATTCTTTCTTCCATCCATCGTAACAGGAAATCAACTCGTATCAATCAATCGAATTTTTTGAATAATTAGACATGGAATCCTCTAAACAAAGGCGCATATATAATAATATGGAACATTAAGATTAATAAAATTTGAGTCTTCTTTTCTTATTTTTTGAGTCTTCTTTTCTTATTTTTATTTGAGAATACCCATTTTTTAAGTAGGTTATTTCAGAGTATTCTTTTTTACTTATTGAATTTTGCATTTTTGCAATTCATTGATATTGCAATATAAATTATTGCAATTTGAATATTGCAAAGATAATAGCCTATTTTTTGGCTAATTCAAATTAGTATGTAGAATTCGTATAATTATTACTGTTGTGAAGCCTTAAATTCAAGTCTCTTGGCTCTTTTCACGCTTTCTCACAAACAGATTAAGAAATATATTGCATTATTTATTAAAATTTGGATAAACCATTGCTTCGTCTGGTGTCTACAATACATATAACTTATATAGTACTAATTTCATTTTTACCAGATCGAAAATTGTTATGTTGAAAAGGAAAATTTCTAGATCCAATGTCACATTCTGTAAAAATTTATGATACATGTATAGGATGCACTCAATGTGTACGAGCTTGTCCAACAGATGTATTAGAAATGATACCTTGGGATGGATGTAAAGCCAAGCAAATTGCTTCTGCGCCGAGAACCGAAGATTGTGTGGGTTGTAAGAGATGCGAATCCGCCTGCCCAACAGATTTTTTAAGTGTCCGCGTTTATTTAGGGCCTGAAACAACCCGCAGCATGGCTCTATCTTATTGATACGTTACAAAAAACTCCACTTGAATCGTCTGATTCCTCTTTACCGAAGAAGCCTGTGCTCAAAATAATCGAGCATGGGCTTTTCTGGTCAAAACGTATCTTGTCTTTATTACTTTATCATGAGTTATTTTCCTTGGTTAACAATACTTGTTGTTTTGCCGATATTTGCAGGTTCATTAATTTTCTTTTTACCCCATAAAGGAAACAAAATCGTTAGGTGGTATACTATATCTATTTGTTTATTAGAATTCCTTCTAATGACTTATGCATTCTGTTATCATTTCCAATTAGAGGATCCCTTAATCCAATTAAGGGAGGATTCTAAATGGATAGACGTTTTTGATTTCCACTGGAGATTGGGAATCGATGGACTTTCATTAGGATCTATTTTATTGACAGGATTTATCACTACTTTAGCTACTTTAGCCGCTTGGCCAATTACCCGGAATTCGCGATTATTCTATTTCCTGATGCTAGCAATGTATAGCGGTCAAATAGGATTATTTTCTTCACGAGACCTTTTACTTTTTTTTATCATGTGGGAGTTAGAATTAATTCCTGTTTACTTACTTTTATCCATGTGGGGGGGAAAAAGGCGTCTATATTCAGCTACCAAGTTTATTTTGTATACTGCAGGCGGTTCCATTTTTTTCTTAATCGGAGTTCTGGGTATGGGCTTATATGGTTCCAACGAACCAAGATTAGACTTGGAACGATTGATTAATCAATCATACCCTGCAACGTTGGAAATATTACTTTATTTTGGCTTTCTTATTGCTTATGCTGTCAAATTGCCGATTATACCTCTACATACGTGGTTACCAGATACCCACGGGGAAGCACATTACAGTACATGTATGCTTTTAGCGGGAATCCTATTAAAGATGGGAGCATACGGATTGATTCGGATCAATATGGAATTGTTACCTCATGCTCATTATCTATTTTCCCCCTGGTTGGTAATAATAGGAGCGGTGCAAATAATCTATGCAGCTTCAACTTCTCTTGGTCAACGAAATTTCAAAAAAAGAATAGCCTACTCCTCCGTATCTCACATGGGTTTCATAATTATAGGAATTGGTTCCATAACCAACATTGGACTAAATGGAGCTATTTTACAAATATTATCCCATGGATTTATCGGTGCTACACTATTTTTCTTGGCAGGAACGGCTTGTGATAGAATGCGTCTTGTTTATCTCGAAGAACTGGGAGGGATATCTATACCAATGCCAAAAATGTTTACTATGTTTAGTAGCTTTTCAATGGCTTCTCTTGCCTTACCAGGAATGAGCGGTTTTGTTGCAGAATTAGTAGTATTTTTTGGACTAATTACTAGTCCAAAATTTATGTTAATGCCAAAAATGCTAATTACTTTTGTAATGGCAATTGGAATGATATTAACTCCTATTTATTTATTATCTATGTTACGCCAGATGTTTTATGGATACAAGTTATTTCATGTTCCAAACGCAAATTTTGTGGATTCTGGACCACGAGAACTCTTTCTTTTAATCTGTATCTTTTTACCAGTAATAGGAATTGGTATTTATCCAGATTTTGTTCTCTCGCTATCCGTTGACAGGGTAGAGGCTCTCTTATCCAATTATTATCCTAAATAGGATTTTATTTTTTTAACTAGTCCGCTCTATATTTCATAATGGAAAAACCAAAAAATTCCGAAAAAAGTAAAAAAGTCTAATTAGATCCATTTCGAATTTTTGAGAACCCCTTTGAAAAGACGTTCAAAGGGGTTCTCAAATCAAACAAAAATGGGAAAAAACCCTCATTTTATGAATGTTTTATGTTATGTAATCATTTAGATGGTAATGTAAATGAACCATAACTATGTAAACCTATTCCTAAAAGATTGATACCAAAATAACAGATCCAAATTATAAGAAATCCTATCGAAGCTACAAATGCGGAATTCGTACCCTTCCAATTTGGATTTGTTCTACTATGTAAATAAATTGCAAATACGGTCCAGGTAATAAATGCCCAAGTTTCCTTAGGATCCCAATTCCAATAGGATCCCCACGCCTCATTAGCCCATACTGCTCCACAAAGAATACCTATGGTTAAAAGGGTAAACCCTAGACTAATAACACGATAACTCCAAGAATCCAAACGCTCAGTTAATTGATATTTGTAATAATTTGAAAATGAAGGAAAAGAGGTGTTTTTTAAGGCACTTCTTTTTGCATAGAAATATTCAATCTCACTAAAAAAAAATGTTTTAAGTAATTTTTTTTTTTTCTTTTTAGAAAAGAAATCGAAAGAATTTCGAAATCTAATGATTAGAAGAGCGGCGGATAATAAGGATCCGCACAAAAGAGTTGCATAGCTTAGTAACATCATACTGACATGCATCATTAACCACTGAGATTGTAGAGCAGGTACTAGTATTGTAGATTGATGCATTTCAGTTAAAAGACCTGACGTGGCAAAGCCTTGCGTTAAAATAGTACTTGGCGTAGTTATTGCGCTTAAATCATTTTTAGAGTTCTGTATCTTAGGAATAGTATGAAGAATATACAGAGCCCATGAAAGGAAGATCAATGACTCATATAAATTACTTAATGGAAAATGTCCCGAAGAAACCCAACGAGAAACTAAGAATCCTGTTATAGAGAAAAAAGTAGCTATCATTCCTTTTTCTGACGAATCACGTAATCCCCTAAGTTCACGAACTAATAAGGTTATCAAATGAATCGTAATCACAATTGAAATAGTTGAGAAAGAGATATGAGTTAGTATATGTTCTAAAGTTGCAAATAGCATAAGGAGAAGGTCCCATTACAAAATTGGAAATTTCGAATTGAATCCATTTTCTAATCTATTGTATTCTTTTTCGAGAATGCCGCCACTCGGACTCGAACCGAGATGCTTGAGCACTGCTTCCTAAGAGCAGCGTGTCTACCAATTTCACCATGGCGGCTAACTTGAAATAATAGTTAATAGTTAACTTAAAAGAATAATAGTTATTTTCTCGCGAATCGTCGAGATTGGGAGAATCCATAGAATTTAGGAAAATTCGAATTTCATCATTAAATACAAAGGGTTTTGTATTTTGAAAAGTTTCTAGAGTCAAAGCCTTTACGCTCTTATTAATACTATTTACCAGTCCTAAACCAAATTTATTTGTGAATTTTTGATAAGATAGGTAGAAATTCTAAATCCTATTGCAAGAATACTCTACTTTTGATAATGGAATCCTCCTAAAAAAATAGGAGGATTCCATTATCAAAAGTTCTTTGATAGGAAAAGAATACTGAGGACACAATATACCAAAACTTTTGTTCTATATAACAGAATAACAGAAGGATTAGTTCTAAAAATATTGTACCTAGGAATTCGACACATAAAAGTACATTCATTAATTAATCCAAATTATTCATTCATATTAAATAATTGGAATTTCTTTGAGATCGGTCAATTCAGATTATTCCAAAACCTGATTATTTGTTTGTTACCCAGAAAAACCTTTTGGTTTTGGATGCTCGTTCCCCCTCAAAAATGATCTTGATTTTGCTAAGGAATAAGATTGTACTATGCAAAAATAAGTTTTTTTCTTCCAAATATTTTTACGAATACGCTTTTTTGACATCGAAGTACGTTTTTTTGGAACTGCCATTCAAAAGGGGAATTAGTTTTTTCTAGTTGTATGTGAAAGACATCTATTGCCGCAAATCAATCCTTCTTTCTGCTTTTTCTTAGTATTTATACTTAGGTACTGAAAGATAATGAAATTTGAAATTATTTTTTACTTCATTTTGTCTAATGTGGATAAGACAAGAGTTTTCGCGTATTTTTCATATATATATATTATTTTTCATATATATTTTAGACTTTGTTTTAATAATATACAATATATACAAAGATATATTATATACAAAGGTTTTCTATTTAAATCAATTTATATATCAAATATACTCCATATATAAATCTTCAAATATACTCCATATATAAATCTAAGGTATGGGGGATAAGCCCTCATATAATATGGGGAGATAAAACGAAGGTAAAATTCAAATAGTTAATTAAGTTGAGAAGATATTCAAGAATGGAATTCCAGTCAAAATTCAAAAATAATTAGTCTCTTAAATAAGACATTCTAAAACTTAGATAATTCTAGTCATTAGGATTTCCATTTTATATGAAGTAAAGAATATTCGAGAATTTCCAATAAATATAAAATTCAAATATAGTTGAAATTCAATCAATCAGTTACGAAATAAGAGAGCTATTTCATTTTAACAGAAAGAAATAAAAAAAAAAAGAATAGGAATAGAAAGTAAAGTTATTCCATCTTTTTTTGTATTTTAATAAATATCTTTTTTATCTAATAACTAAATAACGAAATTCTTTGATTAACTTTTTGAATTTAAGCAACTAACCCCATTCTGAATTTTGGAATATTTCAATGAGACAAATTCAAAAAATAAAATAAGAATTCCAGTATTTTTTCTTATTCTTATTTTTTGAATTCCTTCAGAAAGAAATAAGAATAGGTTTGGTGAATCGGAAACAATTTTATAGAAAAAAAAAAGAACTATAAATTTCAACTAAAAATTGCTATTTCTTTTCTTATGGAACATACATATCAATATGCCTGGGTAATCCCTCTTCTCCCACTTCCAGTTATTATGTCAATGGGGTTTGGGCTTTTTCTTATTCCGACAGCAACAAAAAATCTTCGTCGCATATGGGCTTTTCCTAGTGTTTTACTCTTAAGTATAGCTCTGGTATTCTCAGTTCACCTGTCTATTCAACAAATAAAAGGGAGTTCTATCTATCAATATCTATGGTCTTGGACCATCAATAATGATTTTTCCTTAGAATTTGGATACTTGATCGACCCCCTTACTTCTATTATGTTAATACTAATTACTACTGTAGGAATCTTGGTTCTTATTTATAGTGACGATTATATGTCTCACGATGAGGGATATTTGAGATTTTTCGTTTATATAAGTTTTTTTAATACTTCCATGTTGGGATTGGTTACTAGTTCCAATTTGATACAAATTTATTTTTTTTGGGAACTTGTGGGAATGTGCTCCTATTTATTGATAGGCTTTTGGTTTACACGACCAACTGCAGCGAGTGCTTGTCAAAAAGCTTTTGTAACTAATCGTGTAGGGGATTTTGGTTTGTTATTAGGAATTTTAGGTTTTTTTTGGATAACAGGTAGTTTAGAGTTTCGGGATTTGTTCAAAATAGCTAATAACTGGATTCCTAATAATGGGATTAATTCATTACTTACTACTTTGTGTGCTTTTTTATTATTTCTTGGTGCAGTTGCAAAATCTGCACAATTCCCTCTTCACGTATGGTTACCCGATGCTATGGAAGGACCCACTCCCATTTCGGCTCTTATACACGCAGCAACTATGGTTGCTGCGGGGATTTTTCTTATAGCTCGACTTCTTCCTCTTTTCATATCCCTGCCTTTGATAATGAGTTTCATTTCCTTAGTAGGTACAATAACACTTTTCTTAGGAGCGACTTTAGCTCTTGCTCAGAGAGATATTAAAAGAAGCTTAGCCTATTCTACAATGTCTCAATTGGGTTATATGATGTTAGCTCTAGGTATAGGTTCTTATCAAGCAGCTTTATTCCATTTGATCACTCATGCTTATTCGAAAGCTTTATTGTTCTTGGGATCCGGATCCATTATTCATTCAATGGAACCTCTTGTTGGATATTCACCAGATAAAAGTCAGAATATGGTTCTTATGGGTGGTTTAAAAAAATATGTTCCTATTACAAGAACTACTTTTTTATGCGGTACACTTTCTCTTTGTGGTATTCCACCTCTTGCTTGCTTCTGGTCCAAAGATGAAATCCTTAGTAATAGTTGGTTGTATTCACCCTTTTTTGGAATAATAGCTTCTTTTACTGCAGGATTAACTGCATTTTATATGTTTCGAATATATTTACTTACTTTTGATGGGTATTTGCGTGTTCATTTTCAAAATTACTGTAGTACTAAAGAAGGTTCGTTGTATTCAATATCCTTATGGGGAAAAAGCATACCCAAAGGAGTCAATAGAGATTTTGTTTTATCAACAATGAAGAGTGAAGTTTCTTTTTTTTCACAAAATATACCCAAAATTCCTGGTAATACAAGAAATAGGATAGGATTCTTTAGTACTTCCTTTGGAGCTAAAAAAACTTTTGTCTATCCTCGCGAAACTGGAAATACTATGCTATTTCCTCTTCTTATATTACTCCTTTTTACTTTGTTCATTGGATCCATAGGAATCCATTTTGATAATGGAGTAATGGATAATGGAACATCGGAGTTAACCATATTATCAAAATGGCTAACCCCTTCAATAAGCTTTTTCCAGGAAAGTTCTAATTCTTCCATAAATTCATATGAATTTCTCACTAATGCAATTTCTTCTGTAAGTTTAGCTATTTTTGGTCTATTCATAGCATATATATGCTATGGATCCGCTTATTCTTTTTTTCAGAATTTGCATTTTAAAAATTCCCTTGTAAAAGGGAATCCCAAAAAGAACTTTTTGGATCAAGTAAAAAAAAAGGTATACAGCTGGTCATATAATCGCGGTTATATAGATGTTTTCTATACTAGGCTATTTATCCTGGGTATAAGAAGATTTGCCGAACTAACACATTTTTTTGATAAAGGTGTTATTGATGGAATTACCAATGGAGTAGGTCTTGCTGGTTTTTGTATAGGAGAAGAAATTAAATATGTGGGGGGAGGGCGAATATCGTCTTATCTATTCTTTTTTTTATGTTATGTATCCTTGTTCCTATTCTTTTTTCTTCCTTAATTCATTATTCCATGAATTCCTCAAAACGAGGCTCATCAAAATGCAAAATCTAAGACTACTATAAGACTACTAATAAAATAAGAAAAAAATTCGAACGATTAAATTACTTCTCCCGAATATCCAACTGACTTATTAATTTCTTATAACGTACTCTATTTTTCTTTGCCAAATAAGCCAGCAAACGTTGACGTTTTCCCAAAAGTCTTCGTAGACCTCTTTCCGATGAAAAATCTTTTTTGTGTAATTCCAAATGTGAAGCAAGTCTCCGTATCTTATTGGTGAAACTGAATACTTGAAATTCAACAGAACCCCTGTTTTCTTGTTTTTCTTCTTTAACCATAAATCAAAAAATTTTTCTACCTCCTTTCTTTTTCATGTATTTTTCTGATCAGGAAAAATAAAAAATTATGTCAGTTATTTTGAAGTTATTCGAATCTCGTACACACAAAAATTTGCAATTATTCATCTACTGCTGGAATCTATAATTTGGATTTATTTTATCGATCCAAATTGGATTTGGATAGAAGGGTACATTCTTTTATTTTAGATAGAAGAAACTTT